AACTATTTATGGAGTATTAGGTATAAAAATTTGGATATTTGTAGACGAGGAATAATCAAACTTGTCTTCCCATTCTGTCCAGTGATAAAACAAAAAATGACAAACTCTTTCATTCTTTTTCCGTTAAAAAAAAAAAGTGAACAATTCTAATTCTATAAGGTTAAATAAAAATTCGATTGATCATTTGGTATAATTGCTATGCTTAGTGTGTGACTCGTTAGTTTTTTCTTTATAGTTTCAAGTTGGGATTCAAAAAAAAAAAATAGACTGACCCCCGCTATAAACTTTGTAATTATATAAAATAAACTAATAACCAACTTATTGCTTCGTATTGTCGAGATCCCAAGAAACAGTCACTATATGAATGAGTGGATCTATCATATGGTTGTAGCAACTGAAATTCTTTCAAGAAAAAAGAAATTTGATTATGGGTTGTAAAGAAAAAAAAAAGGGATGTGGATAAATGGAAGGATGATAGAAAGAAAGAACAAAAATATCAATGATATATGATTCCAATATGTATGGTCTATGAATCACGTCATAAAAGGCAGTGTGATAAAGCATCAATACTGATAATCAATACTGAACTGATAAGATCATTAGAAATATAAGAATTCAAAAATGAAATAATATTAAATAGAATAAAATAACAAAGAGCCTTCGGGTTAATAAAAACTGAGGAAATTGACTCGTGAACGAATTTTGTTGGAAGCTCCATTGCAAAGTTCGGACCTAACCATTAATGGAGAAGCTATGGGAACGACAGAACCCGTGACTGCATAGGATTCTATTGAAAACGAATCCTAATAATTCATTGGGTGGGATGGCGGAACGGACCAAGAAAAAATTGATTTATTCTGAGAGGTCATGAATTGAACCTTCGAATGAAACAAGAAAGAGTAAATATTCGCCCGCGAAACCCCTATTTATTGGATTACAATTTTTTGTCGTAATTTGATAGAGGTAAAAAAAAAAGTAAAGAAAGGATTCGTTATGTTATAAAAATAAAAAAGAGAAACATTACATTATCTATAAAGATACATAAATGTACACACACGTCTAGCTGTATTGTATATCTTGTATATACATCTTCCTTCCTATATAAGAAATTAAATAGCAATAAAAGCCATTACTTGGTGTATTATCTATTAATGTGTATCTATTAATGTGTATCTATAATATTATTGAATTTGAATCCTTTCATTCGCGAGGAGCTGGATGAGAAGAAACTCTCATGTCCGGTTCTGCAGTAGAGATGGAATTAAGAAACAACCATCGACTATGACCCCAAAAGAACCAGATTTCGTAAACAGCATAGAGGAAGAATGAAAGGAATATCTTGCCGAGGCAATCATATTTGTTTCGGCAGATACGCTCTTCAGGCACTTGAACCTGCTTGGATTACAGCTAGACAAATAGAAGCAGGGCGAAGAGCAATGACACGATATGTGCGTCGTGGTGGAAAAATATGGGTACGTATATTTCCCGACAAACCCGTTACAGTAAGACCCGCGGAAACACGTATGGGTTCGGGGAAGGGATCCCCTGAATATTGGGTATCCGTTGTTAAACGGGGTCGAATACTTTATGAAATGGGTGGAGTATCAGAAACTGTAGCTAGAGCAGCTATCTCAATAGCTGCGCGCAAAATGCCTATACGAACTCAATTTCTTATTTCAGGATAGAGATGTAGAACTAAACAAAAAGGGGTATTGGGGATGAAAAAGCAACCGCAGGTTTATTTATTTCTGGACGGACAATATTTCTTTTTTTTTTCTTTCATACTTTTGCATTGAAATAACAGATTGAAATAAAAATGATATGATTCAACCTCAGACCCTTTTGAATGTAGCGGATAACAGCGGAGCTCGAAAATTGATGTGTATTCGAATCATAGGAGCTGGTAATCACCGATATGCTCATATTGGTGATGTTATTGTTGCTGTAATCAAAGAAGCAGTTCCCAATATGCCTCTAGAAAGATCAGAAGTAATTAGAGCTGTAATTGTACGTACATGTAAAGAACTCAAACGTGAAAACGGTATGATAATACGATATGACGACAATGCTGCAGTTGTCATTGATCAAGAAGGAAATCCAAAAGGAACTCGAGTTTTTGGTGCGATCGCTCGAGAATTGAGACAGTTGAATTTTACTAAAATAGTTTCATTAGCTCCCGAAGTATTATAAATAGTAGTCGATGAGACTATGATATAGTAGGGTATCTGAAATAGATCAAATAGATCAAATTAGTAGATTGTGTCTCACGTATATACTTTATAAAAAAAAAAAGGAAACATGTTGATTATATCAAAATTAGGAGGAACCAATAATTCTAGTTCATCATGGGTAGGGACACTATTGCCGATCTAATAACTTCTATAAGAAATGCTGACACGGATAAAAAAGGAAGGGTTCAAATAGCATCTACAAATATTACCAAAAGCATTGTTAAAATACTTCTACGAGAAGGTTTTATTGAAAACGTTCGGAAACATCAGGAAAGTAACAAATATTTCTTGGTTTCAACTCTGCGACATAGAAAAACCAGAAAAGGAATATATAAAACTAGAACCATTTTAAAGCGGATCAGCCGACCCGGCTTACGAATTTATTCCAACTATCAACGAATTCCTAAGATTTTAGGTGGAATGGGAATTGTAATTCTTTCCACTTCTCGAGGTATAATAACAGATCGAGAAGCTCGACTAGAAAGAATTGGAGGAGAAATTTTGTGTTATATATGGTAATCTTCCACCTCTGGTATCCGAATTTTATCTCTAACTTCCTATTTGTAAAATAGAGAGGAAAAGTGAGTTATATAACTCTTCCTCCATTAGTTGATACTTCAAGGAGGTTACCTGGAATGAAAGAACAAAAATTGATTCATGAGGGTTTAATTACTGAATCACTTCCCAATGGTATGTTCCGGGTCCGTTTAGATAATGAAGATCTAATTCTAGGATATGTTTCAGGGAGGATCCGGCGCAGTTTTATACGGATACTACCGGGAGATAGAGTAAAAATTGAAGTAAGTCCTTATGATTCAACCAGGGGACGTATAATTTATCGACTTCGCAACAAAGATTCGAACGATTAGGTTATTTTTTTAACCATGGGTATACAATTCGAAGTTAAAAAAAAGATTCAAGAGACTTATTCTCTTCCAAGAAGTGGATTCAGAATTAAGGTAAGGAATAAAAAATATGAAAATAAGGGCTTCTGTTCGTAAAATTTGTGAAAAATGTCGACTGATTCGCAGGCGTGGACGAATTATAGTGATTTGTTCCAATCCGAAACATAAACAGAGACAAGGGTAATCCTTCTAAAAAGGAACTTTACTTTAAAAAATAAGTACAATATGTAAAAATAAGTTAAAGGGTCCATTTTAACATGAAATGGATATCTCCGTATCTTTTCTTTTTGTATATTTCTGACTCATAAATATGAGATGATAAAATATGACAAAAGCTATACCAAGAATTGGTTCACGTAGGAATGGGCGTATTGGTTCACGTAAGAATGGACGTAGGATACCAAAAGGCGTTATTCATGTTCAAGCGAGTTTCAACAATACCATTATAACTGTTACAGATGTACGAGGTCGGGTAGTTTCTTGGGCCTCCGCTGGTACTTCTGGATTCAAAGGCACAAGAAGAGGAACACCTTATGCTGCTCAAGCCACAGCGGTAAAAGCTATTCGTACAGTGGTTGATCAGGGTATGCAACGAGCAGAAGTTATGATAAAGGGTCCTGGTCTCGGAAGAGATGCAGCATTACGAGCCATTCGTAGAAGTGGTATATTATTAAGTTTCGTACGTGATGTAACACCTATGCCACATAATGGATGTCGACCTCCTAAAAAAAGACGTGTGTAGAAATAAGAATTAAACCGATTTCAAGAGAAATAAATGATTCAACGATCAAATAATAATACTAGTATAGTATGGTTCGAGAGGAAGTAGCAGGATCCACTCGAACACTACAGTGGAAGTGTGTTGAATCGAGAGTAGACAGTAAGCGTCTTTATTATGGTCGTTTCATTCTGTCACCACTTATGAAAGGTCAAGCTGATACCATCGGTATTGCCATGCGAAGGGCTTTACTTGGAGAAATAGAAGGAACATGTATCACACGTGCAAAATCTAAGAAGGTGCCACATGAATATTCTACGATAGTAGGTATTGAGGAATCAGTACATGAAATCTTACTAAATTTGAAAGAAATTGTATTGAGAAGCAATCTCTATGGAGTTAGAGACGCGTCGATTTGCATAAGGGGTCCTAGATACGTAACCGCTCAAGATATTATCTCACCACCTTCCGTAGAAATAGTTGACACGACACAACATATAGCTAACCTGACGGAACCAATTGATTTGTGTATTGGATTACAAATCAAGAGAGATCGCGGATATCGTATGGAACCCATAAATGACTCTCAAGATGGAAGTTATCCTATAGATGCTGTATCCATGCCTGTTCGAAATGCGAATCATAGTATTCATTCTTATGGGAATGGGAATGAAAAACAAGAGATACTTTTTCTAGAAATATGGACAAATGGAAGTTTAACTCCTAAGGAAGCACTTTATGAGGCTTCTCGTAATTTGATTGATTTATTTATTCCTTTTCTACATGCGGAGGAAGAGGGCATTAATTTCGAAGAAAATAAAAACAGGTTTACTCTACCCTTTTTAACCTTTCAAGATAGATTAACTAATCTAAAGAAAAACAAAAAAGGAATTCCATTGAATTTTATTTTTATTGACCAATTAGAATTGCCTTCCAGGACCTATAATTGTCTCAAAAGATCCAATATACATACATTATTGGACCTTTTGAGTAACAGTCAAGAAGATCTTATGAGAATTGAATATTTTCGCATGGAAGATGTAAAACAAATATTGGACACTCTACAGAAGCATTTCACAATTGATTTACCCAAGAATAAGTTCTCATTTTAAATCCATTGTAATTTTTTCATCTTCTTTTTCTAAT